ATAATAACAAATATATATTTAATAATAACAAAGAGAAACAGATCTTATTCTATACCCGATAAGTACCAATACGCAATGGGAGTATTTTGTTTGGGGAAAAGAATACATAGATACTTGTTTATCTTTATCATTTGAAATCATTCGAACAATTGTCCGATCCGATCGATCCGTTAGTTCCAATTTTTATTTATTCATTCTGCCTTCCTCTATGAGACTTCCAGTCTATATCTATATTATAATATTATAATCATTATAATCTATATACACTAGATTATATCTACTATGACTATGATATATAAATCTATATTCTATATTCTAATAAATATATAATATATAAATATAATATTTATAATATTCTGTCATGTATCATAGTACATCATAGTACATAGTATATATACATGGTATATATAATACATATATATACATATATATATAAATATATTTAAATATATATAAAATATAAAATATAAATATAATAATAATATAAATATATAAATATATAAAATTTAATATTAAATAAAATCTAATATCTAAATATCTAATATAAATAGAAATTCTAAAATAAATATAAATAAATAAATAAATATTAAATATAATATAATTTTAATATATTTATATTTAATATAAATAATATAATAAATTAAATATAATAAATATAAAATATAAATTATATGTAATGTAATTATTAATTTTAATAATTAATAATTTTTTATTAATTTAAGAAATAAAGATAAAAAATGATGAAAACAATAAAGCCATTGTTTTGTTACGTTTCCATATTAAAGTTAAAGTATAGTACTTCATTTTTTCTTTATTTTAATGCCCGTTGGTGTTCCAAAAGTGCCTTTTCGGAGTCCTGGAGAGGAAGATGCTGTTTGGGTTGACTTATAGTGCGACTTGTTAGACATATTGGTCATATGGGATTTCCCCGTTACCTCCCCCGATCGAGTATTCTCTGTTTCGCCCAATCCAATAGATATATATTCAATTCAATATTGTATTGATTGAACCATCAAAAATTCGGAGCGTGAAGCACAATTAGATCAATTCCTATTGGGGATCAATATTATCAATTATTCTAATTGATGGTTTACTTGGACTGAGAAAATTAAAGTATACAGGCTCCGCTCATAGAATACCAAATTGGGAATGGTAAGAGTAAAGTACTAGAATGGGAGTGTAATTGTAGTAATATAAATATTGATGTAAATGTAGTAATATTAAATTAAAATATTTAAATATAATTTAAATATAATAAATATAATAATTTAAATATAATAAATATAATATAATATAATTATTTAATTTAATTATTTATTAATTATTATTTATTATATTATTATTATATATTATATATATTATTATATATATATATAATACTATATGATCTATACGATACGATTACACGATATAATTACCACTTGTATCATAGGCTATTCTTAGCCTTACTATAGAGATAATCTCAAACTGTCTAACAAGTACTATGATGAATACATGGAATCGTTTGGGTAAAGGTATGAAACGAATTGAAAAAAAAAAATAAGCAGTACTGAAATCATTTGCCCTATATGTGCAAATATAATTCGGACAAATATTCCCCCGGAGTAGAACAAAAACCTAAAATAATTGAAAGGACCCATTCAGGAACAAGAAAATTACATCGTGATTTGAATTTTTATGAAACAATACATCAATGAGAAGTTAGTTCAATAAGTTACGAAAATTCTTTTTTTTTTTTTACTTTTTATACATTATAGAATATAGGGAACGGGAAGGAGGCCAAAACTCATGTTAAAAAAAAAAAAATGGAAGAAAAGCAAAACGCTTCATTAGAAAAACAGTTAGAAAAAAAAAAGAAATAAGACTGGAATCGACACATTGATTTTTTTCTCTTTTGAACCGTATGCATCCAAAGGTGCACGTACGGTTACACAGGGATACAATTTTGCCCTAATCAACCGACTTCATCGAGAAAGACTACTTTTTTTAGGCCAAGAGGTTGATAGCGAGATCTCGAATCAACTTGCTGGTCTCATGGTATATCTCAGCATAGAAGATGCTACTAGGGATCTTTATTTGTTTATAAACTCTCCAGGCGGATGGGTAATACCAGGAATAGCCATTTATGACACTATGCAATTTGTGGTACCCGATGTACATACAATATGCATGGGATTAGCAGCTTCAATGGGATCTTTCATTTTGGTCGGAGGAGAAATTACCAAACGTTTAGCATTCCCTCACGCTTGGCGCCAATGAGTTTTTTTATAAAAAAAAAAGAAGACTATGCCTTCGCTCTATCGAATATGAATCAAATAATAATAAAAAAAAAAAAAAAAGAATAAGTAATAATAGCATGGCACTTCGAGTTCGATATGAGCAAACCATTATTGTTTTTTCCTAACATGAGATTTTGTATTGAGATAATAGTATGAAAAAGAAGGGTTATTACCAATTGGATCTTGATCTTATGTGTCAAGAGTTAATTTCAGCGTCACAAACCATTTTTCTTCCACACCAGAAGTCTCTTTCTTATCTTTATGTTATCAGAGAAAGAGTCAAAAAAAATGGAAAAATTTATTTTATCCTTCTTGGATCGTATCAAAAAGAAACTTTGGGATTGCTAAACCACAGACAAGATAAATAGATAAATTCTAAAATTATAAATTATATAAAATAGAATTATATAAAATAGATAAATTATATATAATAAATAAATAATAAATATATAATAAAGTAAAATAAAGCAACAGAACCATCATAGTATTTTTCTTTACTACTACGAAAGGAAGGGTGGTAAATGGATCATCTAAACATTTGGATCATATGAGTTATATTTCTTCTTTTCGATAGAAGAAATTCTATTGCAAAAGGAAAGGAAGAAAAAAGAAATTCCATTACAGAGCCGTATGCAATGTACAAAATATGCCCGTACGGTTGTTTAATTTCTTCTTGTTATTTTGATTCCCCCTTACTTTAATCAAATCGTGCGAGATACGCATAGAAGAATCGTTCATGATGTTATATCAATATCATCAGGGTTATGATTCACCAACCTGCTAGTTCTTTTTATGAGGCACAAGCAGGGGAATTTATCCTGGAAGCAGAAGAACTGTTGAAGATTCGCGAAAACCTCACAAAAGTTTATGTACAAAGAACGTACAACCCTTTATGGGTTATATCCGAAGACATGGAAAGGGATGTTTTTATGTCAGCAACAGAAGCCCAAGCTCATGGCATCGTTGATCTTGTAGCGGTCGAAGATGAGAATACTGGAGATTTTATATTTATATAAATATAGAATTCCATTTCAAAATTAGAATTTTCCGTGATTTGATAGTGAATAGAAATCTTTCATAATCATCAACCATCAGGTTAAGATCGATCTAAGCCAACCCACTCTATTCTATCTAGAATGAGATTATATAGACACGACATGCCAACCATTAAACAACTTATTAGAAACGCAAGACAGCCAATAAGAAATGTCACGAAATCCCCCGCTCTTCGAGGATGTCCTCAGCGTCGAGGAACATGTACTAGGGTGTATGTGCGACTCGTTCAGTTCAGATCATGAGTTTGAAGAAATGAAAAAAAATTTTCCAGTATCAATGAACACTACCAATGAATAGGATAGATAGAGTGAAAGACCGCCATTTAATTTACTATCTAAATAACTATCTAAAAATGAGGATCTATCATTTACCTATTATATTATGTAATGTAATTTATGGTTTCTATTGGTGCAAATCCAATCACTCCGTTTTAGATGAGAAGCAATTCTCCATTGGTAGCAAATAGTTATCCATTAAGCGGAGGAAATAGTCTTATAAGAAGCAAAAGGGTTATGCTCCTATTCTTATTCTTGAAAAAAAAAACGGACTAACAGGGTCAGCTACCTAGCCAACTTTTACTTTACAGAATTAAATGCCGTCACTGTATGGATAGCTTTTTTGTGAAAAGGACTATTACTTTCTAATTATAATTAGAAAAAAAAAAATAATTCTAATTGAAAAAAGGATGGGGTAGAGCCAAAGAGTGTGAACTATACAAGTTCACAATAAAATTCGATGAAATGTAAAGAAGAGGCTCCGGTGTATAGAGAGGACCTCACCGTTTAAAAAGTTGCCATAGAAACGAGGAAACCCACTATTTAGCAGCAGTAGAATTTCTTATTTCCAGGCAAAATACCCGGAAGTAAAAATTGTGGTCGGGAAGGTCATAGTAGCAAAAGCCATTGGAATTTATATTTTATATATCGGAAAAATCCGTTTTGTTATTAATCGACCGGAGGAAAAGTATGACTGAAAGAAGATAAATACATTAGTTATTCAAGAAAGTTTCATTTGATTTAATGACCAGAGTTAAACGGGGATATACAGCTCGAAGACGTCGAAAAAAAATTTGTCTATTTGTCTCAACCTTTATAGGGGCTCATTCAAGACTTACTCGAACGAGTACTCAACAAAGAATGAGAGCTTTGGGTTCCTCTCATCGAGATAGGAGCAGGAAAAAGAGAGATTTTCGTCGTTTGTGGATCACTCGGATAAATGCAGTAACTCGTGAGGATATGGTATCCTATAGTTATAGTAGATTCATACACAATCTGTACAAGAAACAATTGCTTCTGAATCGTAAAATACTTGTGCAAATAGTCCTATCAAATAAGATTTGTTTTGATATGATTTCAAATAAAATCATTAATCAATCAAATACAAATAAAGGAATAAAAGAATCTTAATAGAATATAAGAATATACTATACAGGAAACAATAATGATTGAAACAGAATTTCCCGGAGTCCATTCTCCGGGAAGATAGAAGAAAAAGAAATTAAGATTTGAAATAAACGAGCATCTTTCAAAAAAAAATTTATTACCCATTTTTCCTTTTTTATAACATTTTATAACACAAGAATCAACTCGGGATTCTAGGTTTTTCGAGCAAAACATTAATCTGAGCTTGAGTTCCTATTGGAGTTTTGAGGAGTATGTCTATTTATTTTTGGTTCTAGGACCTGTAGTTCTAGGGATCGACTCCCCTCTCTCCAATTGTTTCTCATTATTACGAAAAGGTAACGAAGATAAAATACGAGCTTGTTTTATAGCAATAGTAATTAATCGTTGTTGTTTCAAGGTCAACCTATTCATCCGTCTAGATAAGATTTTTCCTTGTTCACTAATAAATCGACTAATTAAACTCATGTTTCTATAATCGATTCGATCCCCCGATCCAATTGGGGGTAAACGCCTACGAAAAGATCGCTTGTATTTACGAAAAGGTTGTTTGTATTTATCCATGGTTTGCTTATTCCTTGTTTGTTTATTTCTTATACTTATATCTTATATATAATTATATAATATTCTTAATATATAAATATATAATTATAATTTAATATAATAATAATTAAATAATTAGAATAATGAAATATTATATAATAATTAGAATATAAATATAAATAAAATAATCTAGAAAATACAATTCGACTTTTTTTTATTCATTTAAGATCCGACCAAAATAGGATTTGGTTTGTATTATCTATGTGAAGATGTCAAGTTCTTACTCTTCCCGCTCCTTGGAAAAATCACACATGCATTCTGTTCCATCTATTTCTTTATTTCCCCATGAATCATATATTTTTGACAATAGCGACAAAATTTTCTCAATTCTAATCGATTGGGTGTATTGTGTCGATTCTTTTGAGTAATATATCTAGAAAAGCCCGGCGATTCTTTATTGACACCCTTTCGAACACAACTGATACATTCCAAAATCACTATAATTCTGATATCTTTACCCTTGGCCATGGACCTCCTTTTCATTTTGGATCGACTTCACTTTTTAACTCTCCTCATTTTTGTTTTTGATCCGAACCAAAAACAAAATAAAATAAAAAATATATATTTACTAACTAGAGATGGAATTTAAAAATATTATTATTATTAGAAGTCGAATGACTTCGAAGTACTATAATCTAAAACAATAAAGAAAGAGAGTCATATTCATTAATAGAAGTTCATTAATATTAATATAAGAATATTAAATATAGTAATAATTAAGTAATACAATTTTTTCTAACTAGGAATTATTCCTTTCCTATCCTAATTCCTAATCCACATTTCTATTTCTTTTATCCCAAATTATATCGTAGATTCACTGTATTTTGACTGAGGTTCGATACACTTTTTTTTCCTATCCTAAAGAAAAGGGGATCTAAATTGAAGCCATGTTACGTGGAATGGTATCTCAAATCTTCTTCATTTCTTCACATATCAATACAAGACAAGAATTCAATTAGAATTAAAAAAAGGGGAATGACAAGGCATCTGGAAATAAACGATTAATTTCTATCAATAGACCCGCTAAAGACCCAAACCATAGAGTGGTTAGCACAGGTGCCGTGGAGAGATATGTTTTTATATCTCGCATTTTAAATCCTCCTTCTTCTTTGATATTTATTTATTTTAAATTTTTTTCTTTATTATTAATCATTATATTATTAATCATTATATTATTATTATATTATATTTATATTATATATTTATTATTATATATTATATATTTATATTATTATTATATTATAATATATTTATATTATATTATTATATTATAATTATAAATATTATATTATATTATAATATATTTATATTATATTATTATATTATAATTATAAATATTATATTATTTATTATTATATTATATATTTATATATATTATTATTAATTATATATTTATATAATTATATATTATTATTATATTATATTATTATATTATATATATGTTATATGTTAATAATATATATGTTATGTTATATATTATATATTGTTGATATGTTAATAATATATATGTTTATGTTATATTAGTTAGATATTAGTTATATTAAGTTAATTACGTTATAGTAAATATTATTATAATTCTAATTTAATATTAAATATTATAATATTAAATATTATAATATTAATATATAATATTAATATAATAATAATATATTTTTAGATTTTAAATATTTTAATTATTTAATTTTCATATTAATTATTTATAATTATTTTTTTATTTTATTTTAATATTTTAATTTTCATATTTATTTTTGAATATATAATTTATATAATATATAATTAGAATAATTAGAAATTAATATAATTATAAATAATAAAAAAATTAAATTAGAATAATTAGAAATTAATATAATTATAAATAATAAAAAAATTAGATTAAACATATGATTATATGAAACTAAAAAAAAAAAAAATGACAAGAACATTATACCTAATTCTACCTAATATATATATTATATAGGTAGTAAGGTAGAGGAAAAATAGGTTAAAAACGAACGATGTAGAAAACAAGACATGGATTTTGTACAATGACACTGTACAACAATCTTAAAAAGGGATGTAGCGCAGCTTGGTAGCGCGTTTGTTTTGGGTACAAAATGTCGCGGGTTCAAATCCTGCCATCCCTACTATTCTTTCTCCTATGGACAGTTACAAGAGATTCATTG